TGTTTGGAATCCATATTATGCAAGGAGACACTCTTTTTACACCTCTCAAATGCCTACCGACATCCGGTCTTTGCGTTTCTTCATCTTTCTCAACCCCACCTATCAGAAGCCCCAAAATTAGCAGCGTCTCAAAGTCATCAATACGCTCCCAATCCTTACGAAAAGAATCGAGGTTCTCATACTTAGAATTAGAAAGCCCAAAAAAAGAAGGATCAATACCCTCCTTAGGATTCCTAGGATGCCTATCCCTAACAAAACCAAAAAGCCGCTCCCGCATCGAAGGTCCACTCGGAGCACCAAAAACAGCATCACACTCCATCCCATCAAACATATAACCCTTAGGGACATAGGTATTCTGAGTCTCTTTCTTGTCCGGAACTATTGTAACGAAAGGAACATAGGAGTTTGTCGCTAGGTATTTGACCAAATAGGATCGTCCAGTTCCTCTAGAACCTATCACTAAAATACCCCTAGAAGGGGATAGGGTTAAGCGGAGCGAATGGGGTCGTTTTGGTGTAGAAGATGGAAAACCAATAGACCCAGGCATGGCTCCTGCTTGTGAATAAGTCATTTTCTCATGATGAGCAATGAATATCCGCAGTTCTGCTAAACAGGATCTATTGAACTCATAAGGCACTAGAGACTTATTATGAATGTCAACTAAGTTTCGTAAGTAATTTGATCCTGGTCCTTCCGCGCTTTGTAAACCAGGGTCCTTCTTTGAGAAATGATCATCACTATGAGTCAGACTCAATAGAATTTGACCAATGCTTCTTTCTGTCGGTAGGTTCCCGAGCTGAACCAGGAAGGCGCTTCCTTTCTCATCTGACTGAAACAGATTACTGGTCACGACCCAGAAGTCCACTTGACCATCAATCCACTCACCCCGCATCTCTTTCATTTCGATTGCTTTGGATATGGGATCCTCTATCCCCTTCTGTCGTTTTTCTTTTCTCATAGCGCTTCTTACATCTTCTTCTGCTTCTCTTAGTAATGAATAGAACTCTTGACTTTTTGCACTTAGATATATACTCGTCTTTATCCAAAAAGTGATTCTATTGATGGAATTTCGGATGATACTTATGAGACCGTTGACGATAGTCCGACATTTCTTCTTCAAATACCGAAAAGGCTTTACTTTTTTTTTGCGCTTGGGCTCATAAAAGCGAGGACGCTTGCCCCGGTCCCACGCTAGCAAGAAGAGGGCAGAATCCCACATCTTATCCATAAAAGATATGAATTGTTTCAGAGCAACTCGAAAGATTGGCTTTGGACCACCCATAAATAGGTCCGTCTCCATGATGTATAATGGATTCATCAAATCTTTGATCTTTTGTAACTCTATCTCTAACTCACTAGAGAATACCCAAACAAGGAGAAGATGTCTAAGAGCGAAATATCCAACAACAAGAAGAAAGAGAACGATTGAATAGAAGAGCTCCCAAGCATTTGTTGATATCAGATGTGTCCATATCAATGGAAGGGGTGACTCATTATCTGGAGGAATCATTTCTTCGGGCAGAACCCAATTCTGGAACCACTTCCTCGAAATCTCACTTATCCGATTCCATTGTGATTGTGCAAGAATCGCCCGCAATTTGTTCTGAAGAATTAGCCATGATCTACTTGATTCATGCATAATCTCATAAAAAAAAGATACCAATTTGGGACTTCGACTTTTTAATATCGGCAATAAGTTTGAAAAAGTCAAAGTATCTAAAAGGATGAATCTTAGATATTTGCACCCTGTCGAAGTAAGGAACCATGGCATATATGTTTTGAACAGATTCCATTTTGTTGAAAAAGCACTATCTCCTTGAAAGGTTCTATCCATCTCCCGTTTCTCAACCCATTTCTTTAGACCAAGACTCCGTTTTTTCCTCTTTGCGGATGGTAAATATTTCTCAGAATAGAGAGTGTGAATCAAACCCATGTTTGAATTGAAACCGAGATACTGATGTAAGTTCTTCCCTTCTGAATCAGATAGATTCATATCTGAAAGAGGTTGATAATAAGTTCTTTCCAAATTGACTATTTGTTCCTCTGTTAGAGGTGTTGCAGAAATGTCTGCGATCGAGTAAATAGCTCTACGAACGAATGGCTCGAATCGAATTGGAAAATGGAAAGATTTGTACAAGTTATACCTTTCGTCACCACTTTGTGGAAAATCCTTAGGTATGAATATGTCAGATACCTGTAAGTCGATTGGTGAAATAGTTTCTCTCTCCAAAAAAATATGTTTTTTTTTACCGAGACCCAAAGAAACCCTTTTGTTGCGAATGAAGAAGATATTGAGGAATTGTCCATATGTAAGATCATCATTATGGATACGGGTCTTTTCCACATAAAAAGGGAATCCTTTGTTACAATAGAACCAGAAGTGACGCGGATTCTTCAAGAATCGAAGTCGATTTGCTTTATAAAAAGAAGATATCAATGAACTTCTATGAAATGGTTTCACGGGATTCAGCCAATTGTCTCGATCGTGGTATATCATTGAGAAATAGGAATCCGTGTTATCCAAGGATTTCCTGCCATTATTTCTAGTATGGAATGAGTCAATCATCCGCTTTGGTATCTTATTGAACAAAAATGGTAATGCTCCATTGATGAAGAATTTCGGTCTTTGGGAAGTATCAGGATCATCCAATAAGAAGGGTTTCAATTTCTTCAAACGAACCCATTGATGAACAAATCGAACACCCATTGATTCTAAGAACTGATTGAAGGGGTGATCATTCGGGTCTTTCAATTCATAGATGTGAATCTCGGACCTATGAATGGGACTCTTCCCGATACTCACAGAGAAAGGAGGAAAGCGCTTGACTAAAAAGAAAAGTGACTTGGACAACAAGGAACGTGACATAGACAAAACGAAAGGATATAACTGACCACAACGCCTTGCGTAAAAAACCCCGCACCAATCAATCGAATAGAATGCATCGAACACTGGTTGAAAACGGTTCTTCTGTTCAGAAAGGAAATGTTCCAAATCAGAAAGGAAATGCTCCAAATCAGAAAGGAAATGTTCCAAATCAGAAAGGAAATGTTCCAAAAGGTCCTGGAACCTATCGGCCCATTCGTATTCGTATTCGTATATATATGCATCAGGATCCCGATTCATGGATCTCTCGGTTCGAGAAATAAGAGGATCAAACCATTTCTTCTGACTCTTTTTCAAAAAATGTTGGTTGATCGTATATTCCATTCTAGTTATATGATTCATTATATGATTCAGAGTATCATTTCCTATTTCATCCCTTGGAATTCCATATTCGAAGGATCTATTCATCACCATTAAAAAGAATCGATTCGATACATTTCTTATGTACCCCCAGGCGCTAGATTGGATTTGTTGGAATTCCATATTCGAAGGATCTATTCATCACCATTAAAAAGAATCGATTCGATACATTTCTTATGTACCCCCAGGCGCTAGATTGGATTTGAATCAGATTGCGGATCAATCCATATTGATTGACTGTCTCCATTATGCTAGCAAATAGCACTCTTGATCTATTCATCACCATTAAAAAGAATCGATTCGATACATTTCTTATGTACCCCCAGGCGCTAGATGGGATTTGTGCTAGCAAATAGCACTCTTGATCTATTCATCACCATTAAAAAGAATCGATTCGATACATTTCTTATGTACCCCCAGGCGCTAGATGGGATTTGAATCAGATTGCGGATCAATCTATATTGATTGACTGTCTCCATTATGCTAGCAAATAGCACTCTTTTTCGTTTTGGATCTTCCAAATCATTCCCGCAGTGGATCCGGTTTCGGATCCTTCGATTTCGATAAAAAGATTCATTCTCTTCATAAAAAAGAGGAGGTAGAACCAATAAAGATTTCTTTTTCGATTCATCTCTGGAGTTGAATACCCCATTCAAGAATTTTTTTTGATCCAATCCGTAGGAATCAATAGAAAAGGCGAATCCCCTATGATACACCAGATCCGGCTCGGTTATTGATAGAGTGAATCGATTTGCCATTTCTTGAAATCTCTCTTCTGATTCCAAATCGTGACGTAACGTGCATTCCCCTTTGTTCCGGTCAGGGAATAAACCCAAAAATGGATTTTTGTTCAAGAATGAAATCTTATTGGAACTATCCGATTCATCCTTCGGAACCATATAACATCCCGGATCTGATGAAATAGGATGAATTGAGACGGTATTTTGTAAATACGTAATTATCTTGAATAGATCAACCATTTCTTGCTTTTCCGATTGCCTGAAAGGAACAAAAGAAACATCTTGTTTTTTTTTCTTCCAAAATTTCTGATCTCTAGTAGACCTCTCAGTAGGATTCGAACGCAGATGAAGTTCTGACCATTTGTCAGAGAAAAAAGAACGAATGGATCTTGTAGGATTCCCAAGAAATTCTTCGGTTTCTTCCGGAAGCGGATGATTATTCATCTGCTTCTCATGTTCCGTGAATATCCGAGACATTGAGGAAGATCCAAAAAGGCATTTCGGGAATCGATCCGATTCGATTTCTGAACAAATCGATTCTAGTCGCTGAATCTCCGTTTCATCGATCCATTTGTGATCTTCTGAATCCGCATTTCTAATGGAATCGAAATGATCTCGGGATTGATCAGAAGATCCTTTCAATATTCCAGCTACGGTTTCATTAGATATCTTACAACTAGAATCCCTCTTTTTTCCGATCTGGTTCCTCCACCACTGCGAACCCCGGTTAGATTCAGGCATGATATTTTGATTTTTTGGGAGAACCCAAGTACTCTCTTGCGGATCCATGAAAGAACTCTCAGAAATCGTTTTCCCTTTTGGAAAATGCAGGAGCGAAACAATCAACCTATTGATATTGGTTGACCAAAAAGATTCTTCCAATGTCTCATTTCTGGGTCCAATGGAATTCATAGGTATAGGAAGAAGCCCCATCAAATAGCCAGTTTTTCTTTCGACCATATTTCGATTGGTCATACGAGATATAAGGACCCCTACTACAAGCAGTACTACACCTTTTTTGATCATGAAATATAGATTGATTCTTGAACCCCGTGAATCGCGTGAGAGTAGGATACGAAAAATTCGGGGGTCAAGCAGTTTCATAAAACGTCCTTGGTCAAACAAAATTCGAGCGAAAAGTACCACTGAATCGAATTTCACCCATGAATCTACGAAATTGTGAAAATTCTTGAGCTCCTTCAATTCTAAGATCCAGGATTCGAGTGGATGCCTTTTAATTGGTTCGAGTGAATAACTTTTACTTGGTTCAAACGGATGCCTTTTCATTCTATTGATTCCTCCTTTAGAATTGATTCTAATAAAAATAAGAATTTGGTTGTTTATATTAGATTCATGTAACGACCTATGACGATCCCTCTTAAGCATCCATGGCTGAATGGTTAAAGCGCCCAACTCATAATTGGCAAATTCGTAGGTTCAATTCCTGCTGGATGCACGTCAAGGGTTCCATAAGTCGTTCCATAAGTCGTTCAATAAGTCGTTCAATAAGTCGATTGAAATTCGCCCTCTATTAATGAAATATCATCGTTCAATAAGTCGACTGGAATTTGATCTCTATTAATGAAATATCATCATGCATACATAACGAATTGGTATAGTATATTCATATAAGAACATATGAACAAGAAGAACTAGAATTCTTATCGATCCTGGAACTCATAGGGAAGAAAATCGATTTATGAATGGAATCAAATACGCAGTATTTACAGAAAAAAGTATTCGGGTATTGGGTAACAATCAATATACTTCTAATGTCGAATCCGGGTCAACTAGGACAGAAATAAAGCATTGGGTCGAACTCTTCTTTGGTGTCAAGGTAATAGCTATGAATAGTCATCGAATCCCCCGAAAGGGTAGAAGAGTGGGACCTATTATGGGACATACAATGCATTACAGACGTATGATCATTACGCTTCAACCGGGGGATTCAATTCCACCTTTTACGGATCTTCTAGATATAGAGAAGAACTTAAAGCAAAATACTTAATAACAAGGATAACATGGCCATCCACTTATACAAAACTTCTACCCGAGCACACGCAACGGAGCCGTAGACATGAAATCCAATCCACGAAATAATTTGATTTATGGACAGCATCATTGTGGTAAAGGTCGTAATGCCAGAGGAATCATTACCGCAAGACATCGAGGGGGAGGTCATAAGCGTCTCTACCGTCAAATTGATTTTCGACGGAATGAAAAAGACATATCTGGTAGAATCGTAACCATAGAATACGACCCTAATCGAAATGCATACATTTGTCTCATACACTATGGGGATGGTGAGAAGAGATATATTTTACATCCCAGAGGGGCTAGAATTGGGGATACCATTGTTTCTGGTACAGAAGTTCCTATATCAATGGGAAATGCCCTACCTTTGAGTGCGGTTTGAACTGTGAATTTACGTAATTGGAAGTAACCAATTAGGTTTACGACGAAACCTAGAAATCGATCACTGATCCAATTTGAGTACCTCTACAGGATAGACCTCAACAGAAAACTGGTGAGTAAGGACAGCAAGTGATTGAGTTCAGTAGTTCTTCATAGAAAATTATTGACTCTAGAGATATGGTAATATGGAGAAAACAAAATTGTTTGAAGCACGGACAAAAACGGAAGCGCCCCTTGTTTCAAAAACGGGCTATTCCCATTTCATTTGATGGTCAGAGGCGAATTGAAAGCTGTAATTAGAATCCGGGGGGAAAAATACAAATGTCTCCTACGTTACTCGTAATATATGGAAGTCTCCACGTAATTTCATAGAGTCATTCGGTCTGAATGCTACATGAAAAACATAAGCCAGATGATGGAACGGGGAGACCTAGGATGTAGAAGAAATCATAACATGAGCGATTCGGCGGATTTGGATTCCTATATATGCTATATGCACTCGTATGGTACTTTATCATACGATCATATAAGATCCACCTGTCTAGAAATCATCATATACATCTAGAAAGCCGTATGCTTTGGAAGAAGCTTGTACAGTTTGGGAAGGGGTTTTTATTGATCAACAAAGAAGAATCCACTTCAACCAATATGCCCTTAGGCACGGCCATACATAATATAGAAATCACACTTGGAAAGGGTGGACAATTAGCTAGAGCAGCAGGTGCTGTAGCGAAAGTGATTGCAAAAGAAGGAAAATCCGCCACATTAAGATTACCATCCGGGGAGGTCCGTTTAATATCCCAAAACTGCTTAGCAACAGTCGGACAAGTAGGTAATGTTGGGGCGAAACTAAAAAGTTTGGATAGAGCCGGATCTAAGTGTTGGCTAGGTAAGCGTCCCGTAGTAAGAGGAGTTGTTATGAACCCTGTAGACCATCCCCATGGGGGCGGTGAAGGGAAAGCCCCAATTGGTAGAAAAAGACCCATGACCCCTTGGGGCTATCCTACACTTGGAAGAAGAAGTCGGAAAAAGAAAAAATATAGTGATAGTTTGATTCTTCGTCGTCGTAAATAGGAATATGGAATGAAAATCGAATTTGGAGAATTTGCAAGAATCTTGGTATTCTTTCAAATCAAATCTTTTCAATTGAAAGGAGTTAGAAGTTATGGTACGTCCAATAAAAAACAATCCTTTTGTGGCTAATCATTTATTGAGAAAAATTGAAAAACTCAATATGAGCAAAGAAAAAAAAACAATAGCAACTTGGTCTAGAGCATCCACCATTCTACCCCCAATGATTGGTCATACAATTGCTATTCATAATGGAAAAGAGCATTTACCCATTTATATATCAAAATATATGATAGGCCATAAATTGGGAGAATTCGTACCTACTCGAACTTTTGGCGGCCATCCAAAAAACGATAATCGATCTCGTCCTTAATCTTTGTTCATTTTTTCTTTTGATTTCTTTTCTTTTGGTTTCATTTCTATCATTTCTATACTATTATTTCTATATCTATATTCTATTCTATATATCTATATAATATATATATATATATATATTATATAGATATATTTTATATTTATATTATTTCTATATCTATATTCTATTCTATATATCTATATAATATATATATATATATATATTATATAGATATATTTTATATTTATTATAATTTATAATTATATTTATTTTTATTTATTTTATATTTTATTTCTTTTTATATTTTATTTATTTTATATTTATTTCATATCGATTCATATTGAGTTTATTTCATATCGATTCATATTGAGCATATTGAGTATGAACTTTTATTATTTCATTTTTCCTTTTTTTTTTTTTTTCAATACTTCTTTTTTCAATTCCATATTTTTTCAATATTTTAATATAGAATGATAGATTTAATATAGAATGATAGAAATATAAATATAGAAATTATATAGAATTTCATGTATAAAAATATATGTCAAATTCAATATATAAAGTCAATATATTAAAATGAAAATCGATTTTCGATTTTGTAGATTTTGAAATTCAATATATTTAACAAAATTAGAAGCAAATACAGATATATATATAGAATAGAAATATAGAATAGAAAAGAATAGAAATGAGAATAGAAATGAAATAAATAGGTTAAAAAAATGAAATAGGTTAAAATCAAGTAAAATAAAAAGATGAAAAATGAATTGAATATATACTGGATCTTTAATTAGTATATATACTGTATATATACTCTCATATATATATAAATATATACTATATCGAATATCTTATGTAGTATGTAATGTATGATACATAATATAAATAGTAGCAATAGTAGTATAAATACTATATATAATAGTATATATATATAGATATATATATATTATATATATATTCATATAGAAAAAAGGTATGATATATTAGCATATAATATAGAAGTTAATATATAGATTTAAGATGATTAAAGATATAGATATTAAGTAATATGTATATTCAAGTAATATGGATATTCCAATTCTAGAATAAGACTCAAAGCAAAGAAAGATAAAAAATAAAAATAAAGATAAATCAAATAATGGATCATCATTGATTGGTGTGGGGTAACTAACCTTATGATAAAGAAGAACTCAAATACATCGGGCGTAGAAGTCAAAGTTTTAGCTCAACATATACATATGTCCCCTTTCAAAGCCCAAAGAGTGATTGATCAAATTCGCGGGCGTTCCTATGAGGAAACGCTTATGATACTGCAATTCATGCCCTATCGAGCATCTTATCCTATCTTGAAATTGGTTTATTCCGCAGCAGCAAATGCTCGTCACAATATGGGTTTAAACAAAGCGGATTTATTTATTAGTAAAGCCGAAGTCCATCGAGGTGTTATTGTTAAAAAGTTAAGACCTCGGGCTAAAGGACGCGGTTATGCAATAAGAAAACGCACCTGTCATATAACAATTGTATTGAAAGAAAAATAGAAATCATTTTTAAAGGATTTCGTAAAGGATTTCGATTAACACTTTAAAATAACATATGGGAATATCCAAATATGGGACAAAAAATAAATCCACTCGCTTTCAGACTTGGTACAACTCAAAGTCATCATTCCTTTTGGTTCGCTAAACCAAAGAGTTTTTCCGCCGGTCTTCAAGAAGATAAAAAAATACGAGATTGTATCAAGAATTTTGTAGAAAAAGATATGGGAATAGTCTCGGGTTCCGCAGGAATTGCACGTATAGAAATTAAAAAAAGAATCGATTTAATCGAGGTCCTAATCCATATAGGGTTCCCCAATTTATTAATGGAGGGCCGAACGCGAAGAATTGAAGAATTACGGACCGATGTACAAAAAAAATTAAATTCCGTGAACTGTGGGCTGAACATTGCTATCACAAAAGTTGAAAAACCTTATGGCCAACCCAATATTCTTGCGGAATATATAGCTTTACAATTAAAAAATAGAGTTCCTTTTCGAAAAGCAATGAAAAAGGCTATTGAATTAACTGAACAAACAGATATAAAAGGAATTCGAGTACAAATTGCAGGGCGTCTTGGTGGAAAAGAAAAGGCCCGTGTCGTATGGATTAGAGAAGGTAGAGTTCCCCTACAAACCATTCGTGCTAAAATTGATTATTGTTCCTATAGGGTTCAAACTATCCAGGGAGCGTTAGGCATAAAAATTTGGATGTTTGTAGACGAGAAATAATAATCAATCGGGATCGAGATAGAAAGTAATAAATAATCTAATAAGTGGACCCTTTTTGTCTTGCTATTCTATTACAATTTACAATTCCATCCAGGAATAGAACAAAAAATGAAAAAATTTGCACTCTTTCCCCGTTCAATCAAAAAGCAAAAAAAAAAATACTTATTTTATTTCTATAGGGTTAAATCAAAATTGGATTGACTATTTTATTTAGTATAATTGCTATGCTTAGTGTGTGACTCGTTGGTTTTTTCTTTCAAGTTGGGATTAAAAAAACGGACTAACCCCGACACTATGGAACTATGGACTAGTAACTATAGAAAGAGAAAGAAACGAAAAACCAGCTTATTGCTTCGTATTATCAAGATCCCACAAAACAGTCACTATATGATCCATGGATCATATAGTTGTAGCAACTGAACTCTTATTCCATAAAAAATGGGATTCTGAGAAATTCGATTAAATTAAGAATTCTAACAAGGGGGTGTAGATAAAGTGGAGGGTGATAGAAAGAGAGAAGAAAAATATCAATGATATAATATGATTTCAATATGTATGGCCTCTGAATTATCTAATAAGAATCAAAAGCAATGTGATAAAGCATCAATACTCATAAGAAAAGAACGGAACGAGCCCAAGTTAATAGAAACTAAGGAAATTGACTCAAAAATGAATAATTTAGTTAGTAGCTCCATTGCAAAGTTCAGGCCTAACCATTGACGTAGAAGCTATAGGAACGACGGAACCCGTGACTGCATAAGATTCTATTGAAAACGAATCCCAATAATTCATAGGGGAGGATGGCGGAACGAACCTGGAACCCTTTTATTCTGAGCGGTCATAGCACGATTTGATCCCTACGAATGAAGGAGAAAAGAGTCAATATTCGCCCGCGAAACTCTTTTTTTTATTCCCTTTGACCGGATTAACAAATTTTTGTGATTCAATAGGGATAAAAAAAAAGAAAAAGAAGAATTCATTACAATAACAATATCAATTTAGAAATCGACGCCTAATTTCGAAATCGACGTCTAATTCTAGTTTGACTATTTCTTATTTGACTTTATATATAGAATTTTGACTTTCTATTTTATATATAGAATAATATACAGCTTCTTATTGATAATCCAGCTTCTTATTAATCAAAAAATCCCATGATTGCATTTTCGATTTTCTATTTTATTTTTTATTTAATAAAATAATATCTATGTAATAAGATAGCTATGTAATAAGAGTATTATTGCATTATTTTATTCGCGAGGAGCTGGATGAGAAGAAATTCTCATGTCCAGTTCTGCAGTAGAGATGGAATTAAAAAAGAACCATCAACTATAACCCCAAAAAAACCAGATTCCGTAGACAACATAGAGGAAGAATGAAAGGAATATCTTATCGAGGCAATCGTGTTTGTTTCGGAAGATACGCTCTTCGGGCACTTGAACCCGCTTGGATCACGGCTAGACAAATCGAAGCTGGTCGAAGAGCAATGACACGATATGCGCGCCGTGGTGGAAAAATATGGGTACGTATATTTCCTGATAAACCCGTTACACTAAGAGCCGCGGAGACACGTATGGGTTCGGGGAAAGGCTCCCCCGAATATTGGGTATCCGTTGTTAAGCCAGGTCGAATCCTTTATGAAATGGGTGGAGTATCAGAAACCGTAGCTAGAGTGGCTATTAAGATAGCATCGTCCAAAATGCCTATACGAACTCAATTTGTTATTGGGAAATAAGGATGTAGAATCAAAGCAAAGAAATGGTAGTTATGAAAAAATAAAGAGGATTTTTGAATTTCTGGACACATAATATTTCTTTTTTCCTTTGCATTGAAAGAACAGATCAAATATGATTCAACCTCAGACCCTTTTGAATGTAGCGGATAACAGCGGGGCTCGAAAATTAATGTGTATTCGAATCTTAGGGGTTAGTAATCGTAAATATGCTCGTATCGGTGACGTTATTGTTGCGGTAATCAAGGAAGCAGTGCCCGGCCTGCCTCTAAAAAAATCAGAAGTCATTAGAGCTGTAATTGTACGTACACGTAAAGAACTCAAACGTGACAACGGTATGACAATACGATATGATGATAATGCAGCCGTTGTCATTGATCGAGAAGGAAATCCAAAAGGAACTCGGATTTTTGGTGCAATTGCTCGAGAATTGAGACAGTTCCGTAAAATAGTATCATTAGCTCCTGAGGTATTATAAATACTAGTAGATGAAAATACTAGTAGATGAAATTTGGATATAGTAAGGTATTTGAAATCGATCAATCAATTAACAGATTGTGTCTCAAGTCAAGTATCTATTTACTAATTCATAAACAAACATTTATATCAAAACCAAATTGGAGGACAAAAAGAATTAGAGTATGGGTAGAGACACTATTGCCGATATAATAACTTCGATAAGAAATGCTGACATGAACAAAAAAGAAACAGTTCGAATAACATCTACTAATATCACTGAAAACATTGTTAAAATACTTCTACAGGAAGGCTTTATTGAAAACGTTAGAAAACATCGGGAAAATAACCAAAATTTCTTGGTTTTAACCCTGCGGCATAAAAGAAAGACTAGGAAAGGGATACAGAAAACAATTTTAAAACGTATCAGTCGACCCGGTCTACGGCTCTATTCTAACTATCAACGAATTCCTAAGATTTTAGGTGGTATCGGGATTGCAATCCTTTCTACTTCTCAAGGTATAATGACGGACCGAGAAGCCCGGTTAAAAAAAATGGGGGGAGAAGTCTTGTGTTATATATGGTAATTCTTCCCTTTTGGCATATTTTGGCATACTAATGAGACGCCCAACTGATTTTTATTTTATGTTAATTTGTACCTTATTATCCGGAATGCTAAAAAAAGCGCACTACTAAAATAAGTGATCTTGCGATTCTTCTCCTTTAGCGTCCTAAAGGGAAAGTAATACTATATAGACAAATTGATCACTTTTATAAGTTTATAATGAGACTTGGGAAGGAGGCCACGCAGGATGAACAAAGATAAGGAACAAAAATTCACTTATGAAGGTTTAATTACGGAATCGCTTTCCAACGGTATGTTTCGGGTCCGCTTAGATAATGAAAATGTAATTCTAGGTTATATTTCGGGGAAGATTCGACGCAATTTTATACGTATACAACCGGGGGATAGAGTCAAAATTGAAGTAAGTCCTTATGATTTAACCAAAGGACGTATCTTTTATAGACTTCGCCAGAAAAATTTGAGTGATTAGGTATTTTTTGTTTTTTTATATCCCCCTTGTGGGGATATAATTCGGGGTTACAAAATAAAAGAGATTTTTTTCTTTCAAACAAAGAGTGGATTAAAAAATTCAAAAATGGGGAACTCCAAATATGAAAACAAAGGCTTCTGTTCGTAAAATTTGTAAAAGGTGCCGACTGGTTCGTAGGCGCGGACGAATTCTAGTGATTTGCCCCAAGTCGAAACATAAACAAAGACAAGGATAAGAACAACCTTTCTTAAAAGGAACTCACTTTAGGAAGGACTCGTGTAAGTCAAAAATAAAAGATCAAAAATTGTTAACATGAAATGGATATTTCCGTATATTTCTGACTCATATTTCTGAGATGATAAAAGATGGTAAAACCGATACCAAGAATTGGTTTGCGTAGGTATAGACGTACTCGTTCACGGAGGAAAAATGTACGTCGAATACCCAAGGGGGTTATCCATGTTCAAGCGACTTTGAACAATACCATTGTAACTGTTACAGATGTGCGAGGCCAGGCAGTTTGTTGGTCCTCCGCCGGTACTTGTGGATTCAAGAGTTCAAGAAAAGCAACACCTTTTGCTGCTCAACAGGCAGCCCAAAATGCCATTTGGCCGGTGAGGGATCAGGGTATGCAACGAGCGCAAGTCATAATAAGGGGTACCGGTCCCGGAAGAGATGGAGCACTACGAGCCATTCGTAGAAGCGGTCTAATATTAAATTCTGTACGCGATGCAACCCCTATGCCACATAATGGATGTAGACCCCCTAAAAGAAGGCGTATATAAAAAGAAGAATGGAGTCGATTTTAAGAGAAATAAATGATTTACCAATCAGAATATATTAGTATGGTTCGAGAGGAAGTAGCAGAATCCACTCGAACACTACAGTGGAAGTGTGTTGAATCAAGAGTCGAGAGAAAGCGTCTTTATTATGGACGTTTCGTTCTGTTCCCGCTTCTGAAAGGTCAAGCCGATACCATAGGGATTGCCATGCGAAGGGTTTTACTTGGAGAAATAGAAGGAACATGTATCACAGGCGCAAAATTGGAGGGAGTACCCCATGAGTACTCAACAATAGCAGGTATTGACGAATCAGTACAGGAAATTTTAATGAATTTGAAAGAAATTGTATTGAGAAGTAATCTCTATGGGGTTCGAAACGCATTCATTTGCGTAAAAGGCCCAAAATGCGTGACCGCTCAAGATATCATCTCGCCCCCTTCTGTAAAAATAGTTGACACTACACAACATATAGCTAACCTGACGGAGCCTCTTGATTTGTGTATTGAATTACAAATCACGAGAGATCGTGGGTATCGTAAAAAATCTGCAAATCCATCTCAAGATGGAAGCTATCCTATAGATGCTGTATCCATGCCTGTTCGAAATACGAACTATAGTATTTATTCCTATGGGAATGAAGAACAAGAGATCCTTTTTCTAGAAATATGGACAAATGGAAGTTTAACCCCAAAAGAAGCACTTTATGAAGCTTCTCGTAATTTGATTGATTTATTTATTCCTTTTCTACACGCGGAAGAGGAAAACACGAATTTGGAAGAAAATCAAAACAAATTGACTTCCCTTCCTCTTACCTTTCATAATGAATTTGGAAAGAAAAATCAAAAAGGACTTGCATTCAAATCAGTTTTTATTGACCAATTAGA